GGGTTTATGGGGATAAAAAAATTGAAATTTTAATTATAAAAATTCAGTCAAAATTTTGCTAACTATAAAAGAAAAAGAAAATGAAGTGAATTTAATACTGACATAGTATACAAATTCAAACAAATTGCTTTTGTATATAAAAATAGTGTGGGGCGGTGAGATTGCTATTGGCTTTCTTTCGGTTTTGGGGTTTAACGGAAGAATTAAGGTAGTAAGGGGGTAAGGGGGTTTATATGATCAAAAGCTAAATTTATAAATATATTATTATAATTATACGCACGCACGCACATACGCACATACGCACATACGCACATACGCACATACGCACATACGCACATACGCACATACGCACATACGTACATACGTACATACGTACATACGTACATACGTACATACGTACATACGTACATACGTACATACGTACATACGTACATACGTACATACGTACATACGTACATACGTACATTGCGCGGGGGGGGGGAAAGATTAGGGTGATATGTCTAACGAACATTGAGAACATGTCAGACGAACATTGACTTTATATCTTTATATCATTTTGCATAACTCGCTCGAGGTAAATTTTAGTGGTAATTATTATGATGTTAGTTCTTGTCTTTTATTGGTGGCCACCAGGCTCCCGCCCAGCTGAAGCAGCACCCCAAAAAAAAAATTTCCTCAATGCCAGTTAGAATCAGTTATGCCGCGTTATGGGGGGATTAGTTCTTGATGTCATCGAGATGCCTTATTTAAAGGGAATGTTGGTGCAATTTGATTTGTATGCTCCTCAAGTAACAACCAGTAGCCAGTTAAAGGAGTTAGGTACGTCACAATATATGGGCTTCCTCTGAAGGATTGCTAGCCTGACTTTGGCGGGATGGTGGTTTCTCGTGAGTGGGGGAGGCAGGAAATATCCGGTTGGTGGTGATATGCTTGGGGGTGGAGGGATTTGATCCTGTGACCATGGGTAATATGTTTATGTACGATAAGCATTATATGTATTATGTAATATATACATTATATTTATATGTTCTATATGAGTTTAAATGGGTAAATTATATGCATGTATAAAATGCAATTTATGTAAGTTTAATTTTTTAGTCTTTAGTAAAATCTTAGTTAAATATTACATTGCTTATATGAATGTGGAAGAGGAAAAAATGCTCTATACTACATAATATATTAGTCAAGAAGTAGTTTAATTAGAATATCAGCTTTGGGTGCTGATGGTAGGGTGATCTAGCCTTCTTCTTGAAATTGTGATGTCCTAGGAAGGATGTTTTCCTTCATTGTTGGCTTACAAGGCCAGTATTTTTGTTAAATTACTTGGACCCCTTCATTTAGGTTTTAGTATGTGATTTTCAAATAGTCCCGCTATTGGTATAAGGATGATGATGATTATGAAGTAGAGGATAGATGCTGTTTGTCCAATAATGATATATGGTTGTTCGACTGGTTGGCCTCCGATTCATGTGAGGATAAATAGGTTTGCTGTGAGGATTCAGAAGAGTGATTGTGAAATTGGTCGGAATATCAGGCTTCGTTGGGTTGATGTATGTAAAAGTGGAATAATGAGTAGAATGAGGATAGATGCTAGTAAGGCTAATACACCACCAAGTTTATTTGGAATGGATCGTAGGATAGCATATGCGAATAGAAAGTATCATTCTGGTTTGATGTGTGGTGGAGTGTTGAGGGGATTAGCTGGGGAGAAGTTGTCTGGGTCTCCTAATATGTCTGGGGAAAATAAGGCTAATATAAGGAGAGTTAATGTCATTATAAATAGGCCTAGGATATCTTTGATAGTATAGTACGGATGAAATGGGATTTTGTCTGAGTCTGGGTTGATACCTGAGGGATTATTTGATCCTGTTTCATGGAGAAATAGGAGATGAACGATAACTAGAGCTAGGACGATGAATGGCAGGATAAAGTGGAATGCAAAGAATCGGGTCAAGGTGGCTTTGTCTACGGAAAATCCTCCTCAAATTCATTCTACTAAGGAGGTTCCAATGTAAGGGATGGCAGATAGGAGGTTGGTGATTACTGTAGCGCCTCAAAAGGATATTTGTCCTCATGGAAGAACGTATCCAACAAATGCTGTTGCTATTACGGCGAATAGTAAAACTACTCCGATGTTTCAAGTTTCTTTGTATAAGTATGAGCCATAATAGATGCCTCGGCCAATATGTAAGTATAGGCATATAAAAAATATTGATGCTCCGTTTGCGTGTATATTGCGAATGAGTCATCCATAGTTAACGTCTCGGCAGATGTGGGCGACTGATGAAAAAGCTGTTATTGTGTCTGAAATGTAGTGTATGGCTAGGAATAGTCCTGTGAGGATTTGGATTATTAGGCAGGCTCCTAGTAATGATCCGAAATTTCATCATGCTGAGATATTTGATGGTGCAGGTAAGTCAATGAAGGCGTCGTTTATGATTTTTATTAGAGGGTGGGTTTTGCGTAGATTGGTCATTGTTTCTGTAGTTGAATAACAACAATGGTTTTTCATGCCATAGGTTATGGTTAAAGTCCATGTGGAAATGATGAAAATAATAGTTATTTTCATGTTTTCTTTGTTATTAACATTCGGATTTGTAGCTTTTGCTTCTAAACCTTCTCCTGTGTATGGGGGATTAAGCCTTGTAGTAAGTGGAGGTTTAGGTTGTGCTATTGTAGTAAGTTTGGAAGATATTTTTCTAGGGTTAGTTGTGTTTTTAGTTTACTTAGGTGGTATATTGGTAGTGTTTGGTTATACTGCTGCTATAGCTACGGAGGAATATCCTGAAAGTTGAGTTGGTAATTCTGTGGCTTTAAGCATGCTATTGTTTACTTTGGTAGTTGAGTTAGTTTGATTTTTGACATTAGGGGAAGTTGAGTTAATTTCTAATGTGGAATTGTTTGATGTTGTGGGTAGTTATTGTGTTGGGCAAGATTATAGTGGGGTTACATTGTTGTATGGTTGTGGAGGATGAGCTTTAGTACTCCTAGGTTGAATTTTATTTATTACTGTTTATATTGTTTTGGAAGTGGTTCGTGGTCGTAGAGAGTTAAATGACTAGGATAATAATTAAAATTGAAATAATGAAGGATATAAAATATAGTTTAATTATTCCTTTATGAATTAGTGATATGGATGAAGATATAATGGAGTGAAATTTGGTTTGTCCTTTAGGACCTAATTTTTCATATCAGTTTAGATCAATTAGTATGGTAGCAATATGTTGGCCTAAATGTAAGTTTACTATGGGTAGTGCTCGGTGGAAAATATGGGTAAAGTATCCTAGTGAGTTAGAGAAGTTATGAGTATGGAGTGATGATGTAGTAGTAAGTTGGGTGGTTAGTGAGTTTAGTTCTGTGGCAACTACTAGGCCTAGAATTGTGATGATTAGGGCAGATAATTTGATTGTAAGTGGTATGGTTATGGTAATGGATGATGTTGGTGGTATATTTATGGTTAGTAGAAATCCAGCGAAGATACTTCCTAGTGCTAGACGTAGGATAGGGTTGATAAGGTTAGGGTTGTTTTCGTTGATTGGTGAAATTGGGAGAAATCGTGGTTGGTTGAGAAGTGCATAGAAGATGATTCGTATACTGTACATAGCTGTTAGGGCTGTAGCAATTAAGGTGATTGTCAGGGCTCATGCGTTTGTGTAGGATGTGTTTATTGCTTCAATGATTGAGTCTTTTGAGTAGAATCCTGCTAAGAATGGAGTTCCTATTAGTGCTAAGCTTCCTGTTATTGTGGCTGATGATGTGATAGGTATAATATTTAATAATCCTCCTATTTTTCGAATATCTTGTTCGTCATTTAGGCTGTGGATAATTGATCCTGAGCATAAGAATAATATTGCTTTGAAGAATGCATGGGTACAGATATGAAGGAATGCTAAGTGGGGTTGGTTTAATCCGATAGTTACTATTATTAAGCCTAATTGACTTGATGTTGAGAATGCAACGATTTTTTTGATGTCATTTTGTGTGATAGCGCAGATGGCAGTGAATAAAGTGGTGATAGAGCCTAGGCATAGGGCTAGTGTTAGAATTGTTGGATTATTTTCTATTATTGGATGGAATCGGATTAATAGGAAAATTCCTGCTACTACTATTGTACTGGAGTGAAGTAGGGCTGAAACTGGGGTAGGGCCTTCCATTGCAGAGGGAAGTCATGGATGAAGACCGAATTGGGCTGATTTACCTGTAGCAGCGATTAGGAGGCCTATTAAGGCTAGTGTATTTATGTTAGTAGAGAAGATATGTTGGAAGTCTCATGAGTTATTGTTAATTATTAGATGAGCTAGTGTTAGTATGAAGCCGATATCTCCAATACGGTTGTAAAGAATTGCTTGCAGAGCTGCGGTATTAGCGTCGGTTCGTCCGTATCATCATCCAATTAGTATGAATGATATTACTCCAACTCCTTCTCAGCCGATGAATAGTTGGAATAGATTGTTAGCAGAGACTAGGATAATTATGGTGAATAAGAATGTAATAAGGTATTTAAAGAATCGGTGGATATTAGGATCAGCATGCATGTATCATATGGAGAATTCTAGGATTGATCATGTAACAAATAGTGCAATTGGGATAAAGGTAATAGAGAAGTAGTCAAGTTTGAAGCTTATAGAGATGTTAAATGTGTGGACAGAGAATCATTGTCAGTTAGTAATGATTGTTTCTTGGCCTGAATAAATGAACATCATAGTTGTTGGAAGGCTGGTGAAGAAGGCTATTTTAATTATGTTTTTGCAATATTTTGGAAATTGGGTTGTTTTGTTAGGTAAGATAATATTTAACACTAGAGGGAATAGTAATATAGAAATAGATAGAATTATTGATGAGGTAAAGAGTAAGTTAATTACTTTTATTTGGAATTGCACCAAAATTTTTGATTCCTAAGACCAATGGATAGCTATTATCCTTTAAAAGTGAGAAGGCCATATGTTTAGATATGGAATCAGGAATTAGCAGTTCTTGTATCATTCTCGGCAAATAAGAAGGTGTCAGTTTCTAATTTTAGATTCACAATCTAATGTTTTATTAAACTATATTTGCAATAGGTTAGGCCTAGAATGTATTTTGGGTTGATTGATAGGAGAATTAATGGTAGTAAATGAAGAATTATTAGTATATGTTCGCGTGTGAATGATGGGATGATAGGGTGTATGTGGTGGGTAAATTTGCCTCGTTGAGAGGTGATGAGTATATATAGTGAATAGATAGCTGTAATTACTGTGTTAATGCCTAATAAGATGATGGAGAAATTTGATCATGAAAAGGATGCAATAATTACTATTAACTCTCCTAGCAAGTTAATAGATGGTGGTAAAGCAAGGTTTGCTAAGCTGGCAAGTAATCATCAGGTGCATATTAATGGTAATATTGTTTGTAAGCCTCGGGCTAAAATTATGGTTCGGCTATGGATGCGTTCGTAATTAGTGTTAGCTAGGCAAAAAAGCATGGATGATGTGATGCCGTGTGCGATTATTAGGATTGAAGCTCCTATAAAGCTTAATGTAGATTGTATAAGGGCGGCGATGATGACTAGGGCTATGTGGCTGACGGATGAGTATGCAATTAGTGATTTTAGGTCAGTTTGTCGTAAGCAAATTGAACTGGTTATGATTATGCCTCATATAGATAAGATGATAAAAGGGTAAAATAAATAGGAGGTAAGTGGTTCTGAAAAAATTGTGATTCGTATAATTCCGTAACCTCCTAATTTTAGTAGGATGGCTGCAAGTACTATTGAGCCGGCAATTGGGGCTTCTACGTGTGCTTTAGGTAGCCATAGATGTAAGCCGTATAGAGGTATTTTAACTATAAAGGCTAATATGCATGCATATCAGAGTAGGGTGCTTGAAAATGTCAGTTCTGCAACATTATATTTTAGGGTTGTTGTTAGAATGTGAAGTGTGCCTAAATTGTTGTACAGGTATAGTAAGGCAATTAATAGGGGTAAAGATCCGACTAATGTATAAAATAGAAAGTACAGGCCGGCGTTTAATCGTTCATTTTGATTACCTCATCGTGTAATAATTACTAGAGTTGGAATTAGGGTAGTTTCGAATATGATATAAAATATAATTAATTCGGATGATGTGAAGGCTATGATAAGTGATAATTGTAAGATGATTAGTATTGTTAGATAGGTTTTTTTGCGGTTTAGCGATTCTTTGTTTAGGTGATTTTGGCTGGCAATAATTATTAATGGTAGTAATCAGCATGATAGGATTAGAAGTGGACCGGATAGTGAATCTATTGAAAATGAGGGGTTAAAGTTATATCCTAGGTCTATATATTGGTGAATAAAGGTTAGGCTGAAAATGCTAATTATTAGGCTGTGAGCTGTCAGGTTTATTCATAGTCATGGTTTTTTTGAGTATCATGTTAGTGGGATGAGTATAAATGTAGGTATTAAGATTTTTAGCATTGTAGAAGGTTTAGGTTTTGTACGTGGTCATTTCCATGTGCGTTGGAGGTTTTTACTAGGAGTGCGAGGCCAATTCCTGCTTCACATGCTGAAAATACTAGTAGGATTAGTGGGGCTATGGATAGTGAAAATATTTGGAAGTGAGAGATTGTAAGTGTTATTATGATAAATAGGGATAGTATTATTCCTTCCAGGCATAGAAGAGTTGATATTAGGTGTGAGCGATAAATGAGGACTCCTGATAGGGCTAGTAGGAAAGCTATTATTAGGTTGAGATAAATTGATGCTATTAAGTACTTATGGGATAGTACCATAATTTATTGAGTCGAAATCAATTATCTTTATTAGATTAAATACTTATTCTGTTCATTCTAAGCCTTTTTGGAGTCATTCGTATGCTAGGCCCCCTGTGAGAAGCAAAATTAGAGAATAAGCTAGTACAAGTATGGTTATTGGAGATGACAGTTGAATAGCTCATGGAAGGGGTAGTAGTAGGGCAATTTCTAGGTCGAATAATAGAAAAGTAATGGCGATAAGGAAAAATTTTATGGAGAATGGAAGTCGAGCTGATCCTAATGGATCAAAACCGCATTCGTATGGGCTTGATTTGTCTAGGTAAAGATATAATTGTGGGATTCAGAAGGCGATTATTACGATGATAATAGATAGAGATGAATTAATAATTAGTGAATAAATTAGGTTAATTATTTTTCTCTGGTTTTACCCAGAACTTAATGATTGGAAATCAGTAGTACTAATTATACTAGAAAAATATGAACCTCATCAGTAGATTGATACGTACAGGAAGAGTCAGACTACATCTACAAAGTGTCAGTATCAGGCGGCAGCCTCAAAGCCAAAGTGGTGGGTTGATGTGAAGTGAAAGTTGAATTGGCGGATAAGGCAGACAATTAAGAATGTTGTTCCGATAATTACATGCAGGCCATGGAATCCTGTAGCTACAAAAAATGTTGATCCGTAGATTCCGTCTGAAATAGTAAAAGGGGCTTCATAGTATTCTATGGCTTGTAAAATGGTAAAGTAAACTCCTAGTAGGATAGTGATTGTTAAAGCTTGAATTATTTGTTTTCGGTTACCTTCTATTAGGCTATGATGGGCTCATGTGATTGAGACTCCTGAGGCTAGAAGGATGGATGTATTAAGTAGAGGGACTTCTAGGGGGTTGAGTGGGGTAATACCTGTTGGTGGTCAGCATCCACCTAGTTCTGGTGTTGGGGCTAGGCTAGAGTGATAAAATGCTCAAAAAAATCCGATGAAGAAGAATACCTCAGATAGAATAAATAGAATTATACCGTAACGTAAGCCTTTTTGTACTACTGGTGTGTGGTGGCCTTGGAATGTACCTTCACGGACGATATCTCGTCATCATTGATATATGGTTAGTAGTATTGAAGTCATTCCGATAAGGAATAAGACTATAGAATTAGAGTGAAATCATATGATTATTCCTGATGTGATTAGTAGGGCTGATAGGGCTCCTGTAAGGGGTCATGGACTTGGGTTTACTATATGATAGGCATGTGTTTGGTGGGTCATTAGGTATTATCATGTAGGTATAGACTTACTAGTAGGGTAAAAACATAAGCTTGAATCATTGCTACTGCAAGTTCAAGAATTGTTAATAAGAATAGAATAATAAATGTAATTATTGATACAGCTATGTTAATGGAAGATAGGGCTAGTGTTGCTGAGCCAATTAGGTGGATTAGTAGGTGGCCAGCGGTAATATTAGCGGTTAGTCGGACGGCTAAGGCTAGGGGTTGAATAAATAGACTAATTGTTTCGATAATAATTAGTATAGGGATGAGGGGGGTAGGTGTTCCTTGAGGAAGAAAGTGGGCCAATGATGCTTTAGGTTTATTTCGGAATCCTGTAATTACGGTGCCTATTCATAGTGGAATTGCTATACCAATATTTATTGATAGTTGGGTGGTTGGTGTAAATGAGTATGGAAGAAGACCTAGTAGGTTAGTTGAAGCAATGAATAGGATTAAGGATATAAGTATTAGAGATCATGATCGGCCCTGAGTATTATGTATAATTATTATTTGTTTTGTAATAAGTCGAATGAGTCAGATCTGTAAAATTTGAATTCGGTTTGGTAGTCATCGTTTGGGTGATGAAAGAATTAAGCATGGAAGTAATATTACTATTGGTAGTGTTGTAATACCTAAGATTGTAGGGGTGATGAATGGGGCAAATAGATTTTCGTTCATTTTTTTTCTCAAGGTAAGTTTTCTTTTTTAATTATAATTTGTTTATTTTGTAGGTCTAGATTGATTATAGGTTGATTTAATATTTTTAATTGGTAAATACAAAATAGGCCAATAATTATTAGGATAATAGTTATGGATCATGTGGATGTATCTAGCTGAGGCATATGGTTTGAGGGGATAGTTAAATCCCTTGAAAATAAAATATTTATTTTTATCTCAAAGATGATTGCATTATTGAAGATCATTTTTCGAAATATTTTAGAGTTGTTATTTCTAAAACAATTGGCATGAAGCTGTGATTAGATCCACAGATTTCAGAGCATTGGCCGTAATATACACCAGGACGTGTGGATGTTAATGTGGCTTGATTAAGGCGTCCTGGAATAGCATCTGTTTTTAGGCCTAAAGATGGGATGGCTCATGCATGAATAACGTCTTCAGATGAAATTAACATTCGAATTGGGAGTTCTATTGGTAAAACAATTCGATTATCTACTTCGAGCAATCGAAATTGTCCTGGGCATAATTCTTGAGTTGGAATTATATATGAATCAAATGTTAAGTCTTCATAATCAGTATATTCATAGGTTCAGTATCATTGATGGCCTATAGCTTTGACTGTCAGATGTGGGTTATAGATTTCGTCTATTATATATAGGATGCGTAGCGAAGGGAGGGCAATTAAAACTAAAATTACGGCTGGTAAAATTGTTCAGATTGTCTCTACTTCTTGGGCATCTATAGTACTAGTGTGTGTAAGTTTCGTGGTTAGTATTAGAATAATAATGTATAAGACTAATGAGCTAATTAAGAACACGATTATTAAAGTGTGATCATGGAAGTAAGTTAGTTCTTCTATGATTGGAGATGTGGCGTCTTGAAATCCTAATTGAAAAGGGTATGGCATATAAGACATATAGGATTTAAACCTATGATTTAACTATGGCAAAGTTATGTAATGATTTTACTAATATCTTATGAGAAAGTCATAGAGGTTATGGGATTGACTTGAAATCAATTTTTGGGGGTTCGATTCCTTCCTTTCTTGTTAGGATTTTACATAAACTGGTTGTTCAAATGTGTGGTATGGAGGAGGGCACCCGTATAATCACTCAATATTTGTAGTAGTCAGTTCTACAGTTGCTACTTCTCGTTTAGAGGCGAATGCTTCTCAAATAATGAAAATTATAAGAATCACAGCTGTTATGGAAATAAAAGAACCAATAGATGATAAAATGTTTCATGTAGTATATGCGTCTGGGTAATCAGAGTAACGTCGTGGTATACCTGAAAGGCCTAAAAAGTGTTGTGGGAAGAATGTTAGATTAACTCCGACAAATATAATTAGGAAATGAATTTTTGCTCATATTTCATTTAGCATGTAGCCTGTAAATAATGGGAATCAGTGCACAAATCCACCTATAATAGCAAATACTGCTCCTATGGATAACACGTAGTGAAAATGTGCTACTACATAATATGTGTCGTGTAGGACGATATCTAGGGATGAATTAGCTAATACAATTCCTGTTAGTCCTCCAATAGTAAATAAAAAGATGAAACCTAAAGCTCACAGTATTGCCGGAGATCATTTAATATTACCGCCATGAAGGGTGGCTAGTCAACTGAATACTTTTACGCCTGTTGGAATGGCGATGATTATAGTAGCTGAGGTAAAGTAAGCTCGAGTATCAACATCTAAACCAACTGTGAATATATGGTGAGCTCATACAATGAATCCTAGGAATCCGATTGATATTATAGCTCATACTATACCCATGTAACCAAATGGTTCTTTTTTTCCTGAGTAATATGTAACAATGTGGGAAATAATTCCGAAACCAGGTAAAATTAGAATGTATACTTCAGGGTGGCCAAAGAATCAGAATAGGTGTTGGTATAGAATGGGGTCACCTCCTCCTGCTGGGTCAAAAAAAGTAGTGTTTAGGTTTCGATCTGTTAATAGTATAGTGATTCCTGCTGCTAAAACTGGGAGAGATAGGAGGAGAAGAACAGCTGTGATTATCACAGATCATACGAACAGAGGAGTTTGGTATTGGGATATTGCAGGAGGTTTTATATTAATAATTGTGGTAATAAAATTAATAGCTCCTAGAATTGATGAGATACCAGCTAAATGTAGTGAGAAAATGGCTAGGTCAACTGAAGCTCCGGCATGTGCTAAGTTACCGGCTAGTGGAGGATAAACGGTTCAACCCGTTCCTGCTCCTGCTTCTACTGTCGATGATGCGAGTAGAAGTAAAAAAGATGGTGGGAGTAATCAGAAACTTATATTGTTTATTCGTGGGAATGCTATGTCTGGTGCTCCAATTATTAGGGGAACTAGTCAGTTTCCAAAACCTCCAATTATAATGGGCATTACTATAAAGAAAATTATTACGAAAGCATGGGCAGTAACAATAACGTTGTAAATTTGATCATCACCGATTAAAGTCCCGGGTTGACCAAGTTCTGCTCGGATTAGTAAGCTTAGTGCGGTTCCAACTATTCCTGCTCATGCACCGAATAGTAGATAAAGGGTGCCGATGTCTTTATGGTTTGTAGAAAAGAGTCAACGATTGATGAACATAGGTAAAATGGCTGAGGATAAGCATTGAACTGTAAATTCAAAGACAGAGAGTAAGATCTCTTTTTACCATAGTAGATTGAAGCCAAAGAACAGGCGTTTAGCTGTTAACTAAGAAGTAGCAGGGTAGGTTCCTGCCAATCTAGGCCCCCCCCCCCCCGCCTTTTTTCCTTCTTATAAAAGGCGGGGGTGTTTGATGTTTTTGGCAAAGGCTAGGTGATTTTAACACCTGCTTAAGGCTTTGAAGGCCTTTGGTCTGGAAATTAATCCTAAGCCTTTATGGCTTTGAAGTATGTATTACGTTGAATTGCAAATTCAGAGAAGTAGTTAGTAGCTGCCAAGGCCTAGTGATATAAGAGTTTAGCTTAATTAAAGTATTCGATTTGCGTTCGGATGATGCAGGATAGAGGCCTCTGCAATTCTTAGTTAAGGGTGATGAATAGTGGTGCTAGTGGGAGGAGCATAGATGATAGGATAGCTAAGGTAGGAATAAGGGAGAGTGGTTTTGTTGGAGAGTTTATTCATTGTATTTTAGAGTTGTTGGTTGATGGGCACATTGTTAGAGATGATGAATAGATGATTCGTGTGTAGAAGAATAGGTTGAGTAGGGCTGAAAGTGCTAGGATTGTGGCAGATGAGATGTTGTTGGTGGTCACTAGTTCTTGGAGAGTAAGTCATTTAGGTAAAAATCCTGTTAGTGGAGGAAGTCCTCCTAGGGATAGGAGTATTAAGAATGTGATTATTGTTATGGGTGTGGATTTATTTCATAGGTTTGATAAGGTTTTGATGGTAGTTATTGAAGAAAAGTTTAGGGTTAAGAATATTGTTAGTGTGGTTAAAATGTATAGGATAAGATTTAGGAGAGTAAGTGTGGGATAAATTATGATTACTACAGTCATTCATCCTATGTGAGCAATGGATGAATATGCTAGGATTTTACGTAGTTGTGTTTGGTTGAGGCCCCCTCAGCCTCCGAGGATTGTTGATAGTATGGCTAATGATATTAGGATATTTATGTTAAGGGTTGGTGAAATTTGATATAGGATTGAAATTGGAGCAATTTTTTGTCATGTTAGTAGGATTATCCCTGATGTTAGTGGAATTCCTTGTGTGACTTCTGGTACTCAGAAATGGAATGGTACTAAGCCTAATTTTATTGCTAAGGCGATGGTTATAAGTGTTGATGCTCATTGATTGGAGATTTGAAATAGGGTTCATTGGTTGGTTATTCATGCATTGTAAATAATTGCAAATATAATGATTATTGATGCTGTAGCTTGTGTGAGAAAGTATTTAATTGCTGATTCGGTTGTTCGTGGGTGATGAGTGTATGTGATTATTGGAATAATAGCTAGGGTATTAATTTCTAGACCTATTCAGGCTGTTAATCAGTGACTGCTTGAAAGAGTAAGGGATGTGCCTAGTAATAGGCTGATGGATATAATTAAAGTGACGTATGGCGACATTAGTATGGGAAGGATGTAAACCAACATTTTCGGGGTATGGGCCCGATAGCTTATTTAGCTGACCTTACTAGAATGTGGTGTAAAGGGAGCACGGAGAATTTTGAGTTCTTAAATGTAGGTTCAATTCCTATTGTTCTAGAAACAAGGGGATTTAAACCCCTATAATTTATCCTATCAAGATAATTCTTTTGTCAGACATGTTTCTATAGTTGTGGTGGGATGCATGATAAGGCAATTGGAATGGAGATAAATCATAAGCATAGTGCTAAGGTTAGTGGTAGAAAGTTTTTTCATAATAAGTATATTAGTTGGTCATATCGGAAGCGTGGGTATGATGCTCGAATTCATAGAAATAGAATTGTGAGTGCAGTAGTTTTTAATATAAACAGGAGAGTATTTATTGGAGGAGAGTTAAATAGTGATGTTCCTAGAAATAGAATAGTGGTAAGTGCATTTATACTTATAATATTTGCGTATTCTGCTAAGAAGAATAGTGCGAAAGGGCCAGCGGCATATTCTACATTAAATCCTGATACTAGTTCAGATTCGCCTTCTGTTAGATCAAATGGGGCTCGGTTGGTTTCGGCTAGAGTTGAGATATATCATATTATTGCTAGTGGTCATGTTATAAGGATCATTCATGTGTTTTCTTGTGTGATTATTAGGGTTTTTAGGGTGAATGAGCCATTAATTAGTATGATAGATAATAGGATGATAGCTAGTGTAACTTCGTATGAAATTGTTTGGGCTACTGCTCGTAATGCTCCGATTAGGGCGTATTTAGAATTTGATGCTCATCCTGACCATAGGATAGAGTAGACAGAAAGTCCTGATAAAGCTAGGATGAATAATAATCCTAGATTGAGATCAATTAGGCTTGAAGGTATGGGTAAGGGAATTCAAATTGTTAGGGCTAATGTAAGAGCTAGGATTGGTGCTAAAATAAATATGGAAATGGATGAGGTTAGTGGACGTAATGGTTCTTTTGTAAATAGTTTTACTGCATCTGCAAAAGGTTGAAGGAGGCCATGGGGGCCAACAACATTTGGTCCTTTACGGAATTGCATGTAGCCTAAAATTTTTCGTTCAATTAATGTAAGGAAGGCTACTGCTAGTAGGATAGGAAGGATATATATTAATAAGTTAACTATGAACATATATTAAGGAGAGGATTTGAACCTCTGGTGATAAAAGCTTAAATTTTATGCAATTACTGGCTCTGCCACCTTAATTTATGGCTCTTTTCTAGAGAAGAAACTAGTTAAGTTTTGTTATTTAGATGTGTTTCATAACTTATGTTAAAGGCGCATGAGTTAATGTAGGCCTTATTTCTCTTGTCCTTTCGTACTGGGAGAAATTGTTATATAGATAGAAACCGACCTGGATTTCTCCGGTCTGAACTCAGATCACGTAGGACTTTAATCGTTGAACAAACGAACCTTTAATAGCGGTTGCACCATTGGGATGTCCTGATCCAACATCGAGGTCGTAAACCCTAAGTCGATATGGGCTCTTAAGTAGGATTGCGCTGTTATCCCTGGGGTAACTTGTTCCGTTGATCAATATTTGGGTCAATTACTGGCTTTTATGCACTTAAATTGGTTAATCTTGGTTATAATCATTCGGAGGTTGTTTTATGCTCCGAGGTCACCCCAACCAAAGGTCTATGTCTTAGTAGCTATGCATTAATAGCCCTGGGGGATTTTTTGTAATAAATTAAGACATGGATCTTAAGCTCCACAGGGTCTTCTCGTCTTATATGTATATCCCCGCCTCTGCACGGGGAGGTCAATTTCACTGATTGAGAATAAGAGACAGTTAAACCCTCGTTAAGCCATTCATACTAGTCTCTATTTAAAAGACAAGTGATTATGCTACCTTTGCACGGTCAGGATACCGCGGCCGTTGAAGTTAAATAGCTCACTGGGCAGGCAGTGCCTCTAATACTTATAATGCTAGAGGTGATGTTTTTGGTAAACAGGCGGGGTTTTTGTTTGCCGAGTTCCTTTTATTCTTTTTAATCTTTCCTTGTGTGCACACCTGTGTTGGGTTAACAATAGTTGTTAGGATGAGCTAGTTTATGATTATTTAAATTGTTTTGTTAATTATTAGTGGGTGTTCCGTTGCTAACTTAAGCTTGTGCATGGAGAATTAATTCTTGTTACTAATCTTAGCATTATGTCTTCTAAAATTGAATAGAATCATCCAATATTTTTTTAGGGGTTTTGTTATATGAGTGGAATTAAATGTAATATTAGTTTGAGCTTTAACGCTTTCTTAATTGGTGGCTGCTTTTAAGCCTACAATGGAAAGTTAATATCATTACCCTCTAATGAAGTTTGTTTACATATCAAAAGAGTTGTCCCCCTTTTGAATAGCTTTTAAATTTAAGTGTTATTTAGTATTATTTTTATTAAATTTAAAGTTGAACTGAAATTCGATTTTTGGATAACCAGCTATCATTAAGTTCGTTAGGCTTTTCACCTCTACTGGTAAATCATCTCACTATTTTGCTACATAGACGAGTTGGTCCTGTTGACTGTTTAGCAGTAGCTCACTTAATTTCGGGGTTTCAGGCATAATTCTTTTTGTCCGATTTATTCTGGCTAAGTCATTATGCAAAAGGTAGAAGATTTAATCTTTGCTTTTTTCTGCTTTAAAAGTTGATGATTCTTTCATGTTTCCCTTGCGGTACTTACGTTATAGCGCCCGTATAAAATTTTCTATCACCTATACTTAAATGATTAAATGTTTTGGTTTTATTTGTTTAATATTTTTTTTTGGATTCATGTTGGGCTAAATATTTGCTCAAAATGGTCAGAATTAAACTGAAATCTTTTAGGTGTAAGCTAAATGCTTTTATTTAAGCTACATTTTGGTGTTCCAAGTGCACTTTCCAGTACACTTACCATGTTACGACTTTTCTCCTCTTTATTTTAAGTTTAGTATTATTTATTGTTAATGATTTTTTGAGGAGGGTGACGGGCGGTGTGTGCGCGCCCTATTGCCTAATTCAATTAAGCTCTCTATTCTTAATTTACTACTAAATCCTCCTTCAAACATTTTAGTTTCATAAAATGATTCGTTATTCTCTAATATAGAGAATGTAGCCCATTACTTTCCCTTTTATATGCTACACCTTGACCTAACGTTTTTATGGTTTAGATAATCTTGCTTACTTTTTATCCCTTTTGGGGTGGGCTGACGATGGCGGTATATAGACGGTAATGGCAAAAAAGGGTAAGGTATATCGGGGTTTATCGATTATAGAACAGGCTCCTCTAGGTGGGTTTAGGGCACCGCCAAGTCCTTTGAGTTTTAAGCGATTGCTAGTAGTTCTCTGGCGAGTAATTTTGTTATTGAATTACCTTGGTATAAGGCTATGCATAGTGGGGTATCTAATCCCAGTTTGTACCATAGCTGTAGTGTAGTAGGCGGATAATAAAGTTACATTAGTTATTTATTTTAGTATTAACTAGAACGTATTACAGTTTAGTTAAGTATTAACTTTATTTTGTTTGATAGGCTTAGACACGCTTTACGCCGGTATTCTATTAATTCGGGTTAATCGTATGACCGCGGTGGCTGGCACGAAATTTACCAACCCTACTTTATTATGATTTAGTCAAACTTTCGTTTATAGCTCAATGTTAGTCACTGCTGTATCCCGTGGGGGGTGTGGGTGAAACAAGGTGTTATTGGCTACCTTAGGTGGTGTGCCTGATACCAATTCCTTTTAACTTGTTTAATGAGTTTAAGAGGATATTCTCACCGGGCAGCGGAAACTTGCATGTGTAGTTCTAATAATAATTAATAGAAAGGCCAGGACCAAACCTTTGTGTTTATGGGACTTGTTAAGTCCATCTAAGCATTTTCAGTGCTTTGCTTTGGTTAAGCTACATTAAC